AAAATGAAAATGAATAAAAAGATTAATACATAAGATAAATACAATAAGAGATAAGAAGAAATTCGGCCACCCCCTATATATTTTATACCCTCTCCGACAAAAAAACTTGTAATACCGACTCCATTTGTAATTCCATCAATTACTCGTCTATCAAAAAAATAAGTTAATTGAGCTAATCCTCTTATACCGTTAGTTAAGGATATTTCATAAAAAGCATCTATGTAACCACGATTATATGACCAATCATATATCACATTTATTATTTTTTCCCAAATAATTTTATTAGGAACACTTTTAACAAATGAATTTCGGAAGTTCAAATTTTGTAAAGATGAATAAAAAGGCTTATATAAAAAAGACGCTATAAATATCCCGAGATAAGCTATACTCAATGAAAAACTTGCATTTGTCACAAATTCATACCAATCGACAGAATTATTTGAATTTTGATGTATTATAACTGGAGTTAACAATTTGGATAATATGTCCAAATCCATTCCTTGTTGATTGAAAGGAATTCCTATGGCCCCAACGAACAAAGTAAATATGCCTAATACAAGCATAGGAAATAGCATAGTAGTATCCGATTCATGGGGATACAAAAAAGTGTTCTTAATACCAAAATGCGTAATAGTAATAAAGGGCCGCCTCATCTTTCTTACATTAATATCAATTGGATACGTCTTCTTCAACAAAAAAGAAATCCTTTCATTATTATTATTCATTGTTAATAAAGATAATAAACGAAATCTTTTTTGAATTCTTTTTTTCCCTTCTATATCTTTACCCCATAGAGATATTGAATAAAACGAGTTATTTGTTTTGCCGCTGTAATTTTGAAAATGAACATTTAAATATCCTTCAAAAGTAAGTAAATAGATCCGAAACATATAAAATGCAGTTAATCCTGCTGTGAAAAAAGCTATTATTGCAAAAATCGGTGAATACAACCAACTATCATTAAGAATTTCATCTTTAGACCAAAAACAGGCAAGAGGTGGAATACCACAAAGGGAAAGTATACCTAAAAAAAAAGCAGTTTTTGTAATCGGCACATGTTTTGTTAAACCACCCATAAGAACCATATTCTGACTTTTATCTGGAGAATACCCAACAATCGCTTCCATTGAATGAATGATTGATCCGGACCCTAAAAACAACAATGCTTTCGAATAAGCATGAGTAATCAAATGAAATAAAGCAGCTCGATAAGACCCAATACCGAGAGCTAACATCATATAACCCAATTGAGACATTGTAGAATAGGCCAAACTTCTCTTAATATCTTTTTGAGCAAGAGCTAAAGTAGCTCCTAATAGTAATGTTATTATACCTATCAAAGCTATTATATTCATTATGTAAGGTATAACTATGAAAAGAGGAAGAAGCCGAGCTACAAGAAAAATTCCTGCGGCTACCATAGTAGCAGCATGTATAAGAGCTGAAATAGGAGTAGGTCCTTCCATAGCATCAGGTAACCATACCTGAAGGGGAAATTGAGCGGATTTAGCAATTGCACCAGAAAATAATAGGAGGGCACACAAAGTAACAAATAAAAAATTAACTTCATTATTATAAATCAAGTTATTGAATATCTCAAACAAATCCTGAAATTCGAAACTGCCTGTTATCCAATAAAGACCTAAAATTCCTAATAATAAACCAAAATCCCCTACACGATTAGTTACAAACGCTTTTTGACAAGCATTCGCTGCAATCGGTCGTGTGAACCAAAAACCTATTAATAGATAAGAACAGACTCCAACTAATTCCCAAAAAATATAAATTTGTATCAAATTAGAACTAGTCACTAATCCCAGCATTGAAGTATTGAAAAAACTCATATAAGCAAAAAATCTCAAATATCCTTGATCATGAGACATATAATTGTCACTATAAATAAGAACCATAATTCCAACAGTAGTAATTAAGATTGACATAATAGAAGTAAGTGGATCGATCAAGTAGGTGAACTCTAAAGAAAAGTCATTATTGATGGTCCAAGACCATACATATTGATAGATATAACTGTTATTTATTTGCTGAATAGGCGGATTGGCTGAAAAAATCATAACTATACTTAACAATAAAACACTAGGAAAAGCCCACATGCGGCGAAGATTTTTTGTTGCCTTCGGGAAAAGGAGAAGTCCCACTCCTATTAACATAGGAATTATAACTGGAATGAAAGGTATGATCCATGAATATTGATATGTATATTCCATAAAAATAAATAAATAAAAATCTTTTATTTTTAATTAACTGTTTCTGATTCACCAGCTCTTATTTTTTTTTGAAAGGAATCAGTTAATAAAAAAATGAAAATATATAAAACTAAAAAAAATTTTTATATTCTTAATTATTATAAATTTTTTCCAAATACTTCAAACAAAACAAGATATTTCAAATCAAGAAGTTTGAATTGGTCAAATGAGATGACCAAACTACTATTGAAAAATAAATACTTACTCTTTTTTTAAGTAAGATTTTATGAAGCTACAAAAAATAAAGATTTCAATTATTATTACAATTTACATAATACAATATTTTAACAATATTTTAATCTCGGGAGAGGGTAAGGACAAATAATTACACCAAAAAGAGTATTTTATTTTGATATGATTCATAAAAGACAGACACAGTCCATACATAACTTAACTCAAGGAAATAAGAGCTATTTTTTTTAGTTCGTTTATTCAGAATCATTAACCAATGCAGTTTTGAATTGATTGAAGGAATTACTAAAATAAAATGACTTTTCTTTAGAAAAAAAATGATGTATACTTTAACACATTAACTGCGAGTCTCATTTGAATTTGAAAATTTTAATTAGGTGCACTCTTTTTCGAGTTTGACTAATTAAGCAATTAAAAAAAAAAATTAAGGGAATTAAGGGTTGGTTTCTTAAACTTTTTGATGTATTTTATTACATGTATAAATATAGCACGATGAAAATAAACAATAAACAATATAAAGGAACAACCACCTTGGTTTATATTTTTTCTTTTTTTATGACGAGAGTCTAATTTAGACTATAAATAGATAATTAGATAGTAAGTAAAGAACAATTGGTTTTGAACAATAGATGTCTTTCACATCCAACTAGAGAAATGAATACTCTATCATAATTTTTTAATGGCAGTTCCAAAAAAACGCACTTCTATATCAAAAAAACGAATTCGTAAAAATATTTGGAAAATGGAGGGGTATTGGGTAGCATTGAAAGCTTTTTCGTTAGCGAAATCTCTTTCTACAGGGAATTCAAAAAGTTTTTTGTACAATAAGAAATAAATAACTAATTACTGGAATAACTTGTTTTGTAATTTTCTGAACAATCATTTTAAACAATAATTATCAATATATATATACTCCTTATATATACCTTATATACCTCGTATAAAATATCCATTGATAAAAGCTTCTTGTCCCATTTAGGTGGATATTTTATACGAGAAATGTATCAATTTTGGTCATCAAAAATAAAAAAAAAAAAATGGATCCTATAGTTGCTTGGGCTGGGGAAGATAGATCAATATATGTATTAAGTATTCATTTTTAACGGGTTATTCTAATTTGAAGTAGGGTCCAATTACGATAGAAATCGAAACTCTTTTTTTATATGATACGCTCAATACCTAACCCAACCCCAATTTAATTAAATCAAACAAATAATAAAAAATAAGGATTATTATTGGAAATACGTTTTAAATCACTATTTTTTAAACGAGTTTTTATTCATCAATTTCTTTATTCATGAATTGAAATGTTTCCTATAAAACTAAAAAATATTGAATGATTGAGTACTTTAACCTAGACGATTAAATAAGAATAGGTTATTATGATTTCGAACAAGCCGCTATGGTGAAATCGGTAGACACGCTGCTCTTAGGAAGCAGTGCTAGAGCATCTCGGTTCGAGTCCGAGTGGCGGCATGGCATCTTATAAAAGAGTAAGTCCTATAATAAATTCAATTCCCGATTTCCATTCCTATAATTTTGAGAATCCCCCCCCTTTTTTTATTTATTTTATAATTTTTTTTTATGATATTTTCAAGTTTAGAGCATATATTAACTCATATATCCTTTTCGGTTGTTTCAATTGTAATTTCAATTCGTTTGATAATCTTATTAATTAATGAAAGCGCAGGACTATATGATTCATCAGAAAAGGGCATAAAAACTACTTTTGTCTGTATAACAGGATTATTAGTTACTCGTTGGATTTATTCGAGACATTTACCCTTAAGTGATTTATACGAATCATTAATTTTTCTTTCGTGGAGTTTGTCCATTATTTGTATGGTTCCGTATTTCAAAAAAAATATAAACCATTTAAGCGCAATAACCGCGCCAAGTGTTATTTTTACCCAAGGCTTTGCTACTTCTGGTTTTTTAACTGAAACGCACCAATCCGTAATATTAGTACCCGCTCTACAATCTCATTGGTTAATGATGCACGTAAGTATGATGGTATTGGGTTATGCAGCTCTTTTATGTGGATCATTATTATCAGTAGCTCTTATAGTCATTACATTTCGAAAAGTCATAAGGGCTTTTGAGAAAAAGAATAATGATTCATTTTCATTTGATGAGATCCAATACATGAATGAAAGAAACAACGTTTTATGGAACATTTCTTTGATCTCTTCTAGGAATTATTATAGATCTCAATTGATTCAACAATTGGATCATTGGAGTTATCGTATTATTGGTATAGGGTTTCTCTTTTTAACCATAGGTATTCTTTCGGGAGCAGTATGGGCAAATGAGGCATGGGGCTCATATTGGAATTGGGATCCGAAGGAAACTTGGGCATTTATTACTTGGACCATATTCGCGATTTATTTACATATTCGAACAAATAAGAATTTTGAAGGTGTAAATTCCGCAATTGTAGCCTCGATGGGATTTCTTATAATTTGGATATGCTATTTTGGGGTCAATCTATTAGGAATAGGGCTACATAGTTATGGTTCATTTACACTAACGTCTAACTGAAGAAAGGACCTAACGAACACAAGCAAACATGGGACAGCATATATATATAAGAAAACATTGTGTAAGCCTTCGAGAACCTTTTGAATCAAAGTAGTGATTCAAAAGGTTCTTACAAAGGCCAAACAAATCTGGTTAAAAGTCTAATTCATTTTTTTATTTTTAACTTAAGTTTAACTTAAACTTAAGAGAAGAAAAAATACTTATTATTTTATTGTTTTTTTTTAATTGTACAACGAATTTTTTAAAACATCCTAATATTATTTATTATTATAGTATAGCATTAGTATAGGATTGCTGTTTGATTTTTTATTTTATTCATGAAAATTATCTATAAAAATAGATAGATATAATATCTTCGACCTTGTCAACTGATAGTGAGAAAACGAAATCCGGATAAATACCAATACCTATTACTGGTAAAAGGATAGAGATCGAAACAAATAACTCTCGCGGTCCAGAATCAAAAAAATAAGAGTTTGGAGCATTAAAAAACTTGTATCCATAGAACATTTGGCGTAACATAGATAATGAATAAATAGGAGTTAATATCATTCCAATTGCCATTACAAATGTAATTAGTATTTTTGTTATTAAAAAAAATTTTTGGCTGGTAATTAGTCCCAAAAATACTATTAATTCTGAAACAAAACCACTCATCCCCGGTAATGCAAGGGAAGCCATCGATAAGATACTGAAAGTCGTGAATATTTTTGGAACCGGGATCGCCATTCCGCCCATTTCGTCGAGATAAACAAGACGTATTCTATCAAAACTCGTTCCCGCCAAGAAAAAAAGTGCAGCGCCAATAAAGCCATGAGAGATTATTTGTAAAATGGCTCCATTGAGGCCCATATCACTTATAGAGCCAATTCCTATAATTATGAAACCCATATGAGATATGGAGGAATAGGCTATTCTTTTTTTTAAATTACGTTGACCGGGAGATGCTGAAGCTGCATAGATTATTTGAATTGTGCCTACTATAATCAACCAGGGAGCAAATAGAGAATGAGCGCGGGGCAATAATTCCATATTAATCCGAACCAATCCATACGCTCCCATTTTTAATAAAATTCCGGCTAGAAGCATACAAGTACTGTAATGTGCCTCTCCATGGGTGTCTGGTAACCATGTATGTAAAGGTATAATTGGTGATTTGACAGCAAAAGCAATAAGAAATCCAATATAGAATATTATTTCCAGTGCTACTGGATAAGATTGATTCGCTGATGTTTCAAAATTTAATGTTGGTTCATTGGAACCATATAAACCGATACCCAGAACTCCCATTAAGAAAAAAACGGAACTTCCCGCAGTGTACAAAATAAACTTTGTGGCTGAATACAAACGTTTCTTTCCCCCCCACACGGATAGAAGTAGATAAACGGGAATTAATTCTAACTCCCACATGATGAAAAAGAGTAAAAGGTCTCGAGAAGAAAATGATCCTATTTGGCCGCTATACATTGCTAACATCAGGAAATGGAATAATCGGGAATCTCGAGTAACCGGCCGAGCCGCTAAAGTAGCTAAAGTGGTGATAAATCCTGTCAGCAAAATAGGTCCTATAGAAAGTCCATCTATTCCCAATCTCCAGTAAAAATCAAAAAAATTGATCCATTTATAATCCTCCGTCAGTTGCATTAATCGATCGTCCAATTGGAAATGATAATAGAAGGCATAAGTTATTAGAAGGAGTTCCAGAGCACATATGAATATAGTATACCCCCTTATTACCTTATTTCCTCTATGAGGGAGAAAGAAAATTAAAGAACCCGCGAATATTGGCAAAACTACCACTATTGTTAACCAAGGAAAATAATTCGTAGTAAAAACAAGATACACTTGGGCCAGAAAAATCCGTGCTCGAAAAAAGATATTCTATTTTTTTTTTTATTTTATTTTTTCGAGCAGGGGGGTTTTTGTCGGTAAAAAAAATGAATGTATTCAGGTGGGATTTGTGAAAGGAATCAATAAGCTAGGCCCATGCTTCGAGTTGTTTCATGCCATAAATAAACTCGAACACTCAAGTAATCCGTTGGACAGGCGGATTCACATCTCTTACAACCAACACAGTCTTCTGTTCTTGGAGCAGAAGCAATTTGTTTAGCTTTACATCCGTCCCAAGGTATCATTTCTAATACATCTGTGGGGCAGGCTCGGACACATTGAGTACACCCTATACACGTATCATAAATCTTTACTGAATGTGACATTGGATATATAAATTTTTGAACATCATAAGTTTTCGATCTAGTAAACTTGTAAATGAATTATACATATATTTAGTATTTAGACACCAGATGAATCAATGATTTACCAGAATTTTTAGAATTAATCTGCTTCCGGATCGGCTCATGCGAGAGGTCCAAGATCCTTTGATTTATTGCATTTTTTGTAAACACGATCAATACGTTATGTACCATCCATGTTAATTCGACTATATAAATATTATAATTTATATGATTAATACTGCTTATTAATACAATACTACTTATTCAAC